TTGGCGTGCATCCAGCAGGAATTGAACCTACGAATTTGCCAATTATGAGTTGGGCGCTTTAACCATTCAGCCATGGATGCTTAACCTTAACGGGGCTCATCGTACATCGTGAATAACCAAATTCCAATTGAAATGAAATTTTGAGGAGGAATCAATGAAAATCTTTAGGAGGAATCAATGAAAGGGCATCAATTCAAATCCTGGATCTTCGAATTGAGAGAGCTATTGAGAAAGATCAAGAATTCTCACTATTTCTTAGATTCATGGATCAAATTCGATTCAGTGGGACCTTTCACTCACATTTTTTTCCACCAAGAACGTTTTATGAAACTCTTTGACCCCCGAATTTGGAGTATCCTACTTTCACGTTTTTCACAGGGTTCAACAAGCAATCGATATTTCACGATCAAAGGTGTAGTACTGCTTGTAGTAGCGGTCCTTATATCTCGTATTAACAATCGAAAGATGGTCGAAAGAAAAAATCTCTATTTGATGGGGCTTCTTCCTATACCTATGAATTCCATTGGACCCAGAAATGAGACATTGGAAGAATCTTTTTGGTCTTCCAATATCAATAGGTTGATTGTTTCGCTCCTGTATCTTCCAAAAGGGAAAAAGATTTCTGAGAGTTGTTTCATGGATCCGCAAGAGAGTACTTGGGTTCTCCCAATAAATAAAAAATGTATCATGCCTGAATCTAACCGGGGTTCGCGGTGGTGGAGGAACCGGATCGGAAAAAATAGGGATTCTAGTTGTAAGATATCTAATGAAACCGTAGCTGGAATTGAGATCTCATTCAAAGAGAAAGATAGCAAATATCTGGAGTTTCTTTTTTTATCCTATACGGATGATCGGATCCGCAAGGACCATGATTGGGAATTGTTTGATCGTCTTTCTCCGAGGAAGAAGCGAAACATAATCAACTTGAATTCGGGACAGCTATTTGAAATCTTAGGGAAAGACTTGATTTGTTATCTCATGTCTGCTTTTCGTGAAAAAAGACCAATTGAAGGGGAGGGTTTCTTCAAACAAGAAGGAGCTGAGGCAACCATTCAATCAAATGATATTGAGCATGTTTCCCATCTCTTCTCGAGAAACAAGTGGGGTATTTCTTTGCAAAATGGTGCTCAATTTCATATGTGGCAATTCCGCCAAGATCTCTTCGTTAGTTGGGGGAAGAATCGGCACGAATCGGATTTTTTGAGGAACGTATCGAGAGAGAATTTGATTTGGTTAGACAATGTGTGGTTGGTAAACAAGGATCGGTTTTTTAGCAAGGTACGGAATGTATTGTCAAATATTCAATATGATTTCACAAGATCTATTTTCGTTCAAGTAACGGATTCTAGCCAATTGAAGGGATCTTCTGATCAATCCAGAGATCATTTCGATTTCATTAGAAATGAGGATTCAGAATATCACACATTGATCGATCAAACAGGGATTCCGCAACTAAAAGAAAGATCGATTCTTTGGGATTGGGATCCTTCCTTTCTTCAAACGGAACGAACAGAGATAGAATCAGATCGATTCCCGAAATGTTTTGGATCTTCCTCAATGTCCCGGCTATTCGCGGAACGTGAGAAGCAGATGAATAATCATCTGCTTCCGGAAGAAATCGAAGAATTTCTTGGGAATCCTACAAGATCAATTCGTTCTTTTTTCTCTGACAGATGGCCAGAACTTCATCTGGGTTCGAATCCTACTGAGAAGTCCACTAGAGATCAGAAATTTTTGAAGAAAAAACAAGATGTTTCTTTTGTCCCTTCCAGGCGATCGGAAAATAAAGAAATGGTTGATATATTCAAGATAATTACGTATTTACAAAATACCGTCTCAATTCATCCTATTTCATCAGATCCGGGATGTGATATGGTTCCGAAGGATGAACCGGATATGGACAGTTCCAATAAGATTTCATTCTTGAACAAAAATCCATTTTTTGATTTATTTCATCTATTCCATGACCGGAACAGGGGGGGATACACGTTACACCACGATTTTGAATCAGAAGAGAGATTTCAAGAAATGGCAGATCTATTCACTCTATCAATAACCGAGCCGGATCTGGTGTATCATAGGGGATTTGTCTTTTCTATTGATTCCTACGGGTTGGATCAAAAAAAATTCTTGAATGAGGTATTCAACTCCAGAGATGAATCGAAAAAGAAATCTTTATTGGTTCTACCTCCTCTTTTTTATGAAGAGAATGAATCTTTTTATCGAAGGATCAGAAAAAAATCGGTCCGGATCTACTGCGGGAATGATTTGGAAGATCCAAAGCTAAAAACAGCGGTATTTGCTAGCAACAACATAATGGAGGCAGTCAATCAATATAGATTGATCCGAAATCTGATTCAAATCCAATATAGCACCTATGGGTACATAAGAAATGTATCGAATCGATTCTTTTTAATGAATAGATCCGATCGCAACTTCGAATATGGAATTCAAAGGGATCAAATAGGAAATGATACTCTGAATCATATAACTATAATGA